CTGTCCAACGTTGATTCACTCGAGTTCTCCATTTTTGTGGTATTAATCTAGACCATTCAATTGGAGAGTTGTATTGAAAATGACCTCTTAACCAGTTTTTCCATTGATCATAACTTCGAAGTTTCTTATCCCTTAATTGGGAATTAAATATTCCTTGTATTCCAAAAGAATCCTTTATTGTCGTCTTAAGAAAAATAGATGTTCCTTGATATTGAAGAACAGATCTTATCTTAGACAAGTTAATAACTTCGAGTTGGGATAATTTATAAAATACATATCCCTGCGACAAGGAAGATAAGTCATAAAAGATATGTGAATTCTTCTTAGTAGGTCCTGACTTTTTGATAGTCGAAATAGAAATAAAGTTAATGTCTTTTTCAGTTGTTTCATTTTTAGATTGATTTTTTTCATTATTAGATTGATTTCTTTCATTATTAGAAATGTATTTCTCAATTATTGATTCAACAAAATGTTTTGTATTGATTGCGGCAATATTAATGATAGGTAGAAAGATATCTATGTATTTTTTTTCAATAAAAATTTTTATAAAATAATGTAATTTTATGATTAATCGAACATTTCTTCTTATTAAAAATTTCCGACTATTTTTTGGCGGTTGTGATTCTAATTCTACATTAGAATCTAGACTACTTTTTATTTCAGAAATCACTTTTCTTTTATCTTTTTCAAGTCTTTGTATTTCATTTCTCATTCTGCTTGTTCTATCAGTTAGATTCTTCATTTGTAGGTCTGTCTGTGAATAATTTTCAAAATCTATAGATCCAATTTGAGTAAACGATTCGTCTTTCGTTTTACTTGATTTAGATAAATTTTTCAATTTCTCTAATGGAATTGAATTTCCCTGCGAGAGTTCTGTTACTCCTATTTTGAAAAGCGCTAGAACTTTCTTTGTCTTTTTTTTCATTTGCCTTGGTAGGTTCTTTAAAATGAGTTTTAAAAAGGCAATAAAAGGGGACGAAGAAGAAGATCTTGTTCGGGGAGAACCGAAAGGCTCTTCAGCCTCCATTCCCCAAACGGTTAAATAACAAAAGCCCAGTTCCAGTTTTTGACTTTGATTTTTGTTTTTGATTAGATTTCTACGAGAGTCTTGTAACTTAGATCTGCACCAAGGTTTCAAGGAGAAAGGAGATATTATTTTTATGTCAAAACCGTCTCCCAAAAAATCTCCCAAAAGCTCGTTTTCTCTTAATGGAACACCACTATGGGTGCATGGAATGTGTATTTCTTTAGCCCATTCCGCAAAATCCTCATCCCAGTCAGAAACTCGATATGCTAAGAAATGGACAGTATTTTTGGCTATTATGAATAAAGGGAATAGAATATATTTTCTAAGAATCGATTGCATTACTAATAAGGAAGTTCTTATTTGTGGTCCATGTGGCAGGTTTTCCCAGGCTTCTTCTGTTTCTAGCCGTAATCTTTCTTCCCGGGTTTTTTGCCTTTTTTCATTCTTCGCTTTTGGGTCTATTATTTTTTTTTTTCTTTGTGTATCATCAAAAACTTTGGAGTCTCTTCTTTTCCAAATTCTAAAAAAAAGTTTATACAACATAGCCTCGAGCTTACTTTGTGTTTTGCCCCAAAAAAGGGGGGAATATGGCCTTGGGAGAATCAGTTTTGAAACAGTTTTCCGCCTTAGAGCGCGCCCAGTACCCTTGATTATGTTTCGACGAAAATCTGGTTCATCAATATAATGTGGCACCAACACCTCGTTTGGTAGCCGGGGATCAAGAAGCTCGCTTAGCTGACTAAATAGCAGGATCTGTTTAAGTGTTCTTGAGTGTATATCGGGATCTTCTATCTCCCATGCAAAGCCTTGAAAGTCTTGGAGCGTGAATTCCAAATCGCTGATTAATTTTGATGTCCATCGAGGGATATTTTCTTGGATTTTTTTTTTTCCGCATTCGATAGCTTTTGTTTTCTTTTTTTTAAGATCTGCTTTTTTAAAAATTTGCTTACGATGGGGAAAGAAAGAACGGGGCATCAAACAATGAAGGAAATAATTACGAATCCTATTATTTCCAAGTCCTTTTAACTCAGATAATGAGCTATCCTTGCCTTTGTCTACAACGATCCATAAACTCCGTACTGCGACTATTGGACGATATGGCCCGTCCAACAAAGGATCATAATTTTGAGGCACGTGGTTTTTGTTTTTTTGAGTCTTTTCATTAAAAAAAGGTTCATACGTAGAAAAGGGGTTGTGGCCTTTTTGAACCTTTTCCTGCTCCTTATATAATCTAGTTTTTTTTTCAAGCATATCTTCAAAAAGAAATCCTTTGTCTAAAGCCTTAATTCTATTTAGAAATTCTTTTTTGACCGCGGTCCTTTTTTGGTTCTTTGTATCAACCCAAGGATTACACAGTTCAGCATAGGAGGGTTTTTTGGGTGTGAACACGTCTAGGTTTCTGTATATTTGTACTTGTCCCTGTTCCCAAAAATACATGCCTATTCTTCTTTGTATCATTTCGCAAAAAGTTGA